GGCCTGGTCGACCCGATCATGATATTGAGGGAAGGGACCCTTTCTCGAAAAAACTCTGGATCCTGTGTCCAGAAAGTGCATCTCTTTCTTTACCATTCCTACTTTATTGATAGTTATAACCTATTAAAAAGGTCGGTTCAGTCCAGGAGGCTAGTTTGAAATCCGGATTCGCTGAGGTTCACACACTTTTCTTTCTTTATGAAATTACACAGCAAGCTTCCAAATCAGGCGCTTGCGCTTGGTACTAATAGCCTATAGAGTATAGAGGGGCTATGGAGAGGCGCGCAACTGTGCTTCCTCGCTTCGCCAAGAAAAGCACTTCTTACTGGGTGAAGGGCGCGCTACAGGCCTACGCTTGTTCCTGCGCGAGAATCTCCGGCTTTTGGCCGTATCTTGCTCCTTTCTTTCGCCTCAGTAGTAAGCGCTGCAAGATCTGATTCAACTGAATATGGGACTTGGATATGCTCTTGCTCCCGGCAGATATGCTGGGCGAGATAGTGACAAAGGGGAAAGTCGAGCCCCCTATAAAATAAAAGGCAACCACTGCTACCTGTGCTGCTTTGTTCGTATAGATCTCCTACCTCGCCCGGACAATCACGCGACGAATCTTAACGCGCGCTGCCCGACACACAAAAAGAATTGCGATTTACTGAACGCAGGCGCTTACTTATCACAGATTCTTTTTAGTCTTTTTCGGCACACTCGTGGAGTTCGCTCGAAGTCGTCGCGAGCTCTACGTTTGAAGCTTCAACACAGTTACTCCTTAGTAGCTCGTTGCTACAACTTATCTTTGGCTCGCCCCTATCTCTAAAGGGGCGTAAGCACTTCACTCGCTCTCGTTCAGTAGCGGTTTCTTCATTCTTTAGATAGCAGCATGAATTCCATTCAGGTCCTTAGTTCCAGTCGAATCGCGAGCAAAGCTCGACACTGCTAGCGAAGCTCTACGACAGAGCATTTCCATTATAGAGCCAATCACACTGCTCTCTCTCTTTCCGGCCGGTATGTAGAATCGTCGGAGCGAACAGAGCAGCGGAGCGATGTGGGCTGTGTAATCATTGGAATTTTGACTCTTTTTCTTAAATTAATTAATATATAATATATAAGGGTAGGTAAGTAAGGAGCTGAAAACGAGTCCTTCGGAGGGCCCCTCATTCTCAATGCAAGCTAGCTCTTACTTGTGTTTAGTGAGGAGGCTACCTAACATAGAGGTGAATATAGCCCTGGTTGTGATTTCTTCCTTGGGCAGGCCTGCCTTGTTGTGATAGGGGGGAGTGATAGAACACAGGGAAAGTAGTATAAGGACGAGGTGCTTACTCTGCCATCTCTTTCTGTCTGCTTCCAGAGGTGCTTAAATGGTCATTATCCGGGTGAAGGGATGGACTGGGGTAGGTAGGGATTGTTGTTGCTTTCGTAGCGCTTGCTTCTATCTATGTATAGTGCTCCCCATATCTGAAATCAATAACGTCGACGTGGATTCATGTCACTCCCTCTGGTGGAGTCCTACCAAAATCCCGCTATAGGATAAAGAGAGAGAATCTATTCTCTTTTCTATAGAGAATAGCGCGCCGTGATAGAAAGGGGCATGACTTGCTTGGCTATTTTTTTTCCTAACCGCTTGCTTTATTTGAACAGGAAAGAGCTTTGCTTGCGGAAGTGACCCTGCTTGCTATTCTATCACTCCTCGCCCGGCCTTTACTTGATAGGGCTCCTTCACCAGGATCAATAGCCCAGCTACACTACCACTACCCGTGAGATAGAAGTAGGGCACTTCACTCACCTTAGAGTGAGTGAGGTGATTACAGAAAAGTAGTGTAGTCCGCACTACCTATCTGTAATCAGTTTAGCTTAGAGTTGTTTGCTGACACACGCTACTATCACTCTGGTTGCTGCTTTCACTCGGATTCTCCTCGGGCGGATCGAGGCATATTGGCTTGGCTTGCGAAAGAACTGATAGTTACTGGATGGTTGGTTGACAGGTGTCTGGCTAGCAAAGAACCCGAAAAAAACTAGTACAGTAGCGCCCTAGGCTATTTGATATAGTATAGCCGCGGAGACTACTTGCATCAGGGTAAAGCCCCCTTTATCTTTATGAGTAAGCCCCTTTAGAGATAGGAAAACGGCCTAGCTGCTTTATTGAGAGATTTCGGCACCATTGAGAATGAAATAATTAGCTGCTATTTCAGTGGTTGAAGTGCCGGTCGGCATTGCCTAAGTAACGTCCGGCTCTGTTTGCGCGCTTCTCTCCATCCGTTGAGTCGGTGGAAGGCTACTGGACTTAGCCTTCAGAGAAGAATCAAGTCAGAGAAGCCGGTGCACAAGATCCAATCTTTTTTTCAGTTCTTAGAGAAGTGAATTCCAAAACACCATAATTAAGCAAGCTAAAATAGCTTGCCTCACTTCCATGCATGCGATAGCTTGTCCCAACCAAAACTTGTCCCTTCTATTAATCAATGCACACAAATATGCTAGCTTGGACAGACACAAACATATGCTTGCCCCTACGTAACTAGAGCCCTGTAGGTCCAACACTCCTATATAGGGCTAGGTTTCAACACCATTCACCGGTAAGGCCCCACATGTAGCATTCCCGACGGCGGCTATCCCGAGCTAGCCATCCATCGTTGTCAGCCTCCCTTACCCCACAACCCTCACTGAAATTCAATTCAATGAAAGGCAGACCCCATAGAAGTAAGCCTGAGCCAGCTCAGTGAAGACTTCTCAAATACCCTCCAGCCAGACCACAGAAAGATACAGAACAATAAATTCGTGCTCAACCAACCTGTCTCAATCCATGTCAACCATCAACCAAGGCCCGCACCAGCCACCATTACTATCCCTAAACTTTCACCTATCGTTATCTCAACCACACCCTTTTCTATAAGTAAGGGAAGGTAAGGCTTCAAAGGTATCTTGGACATATGAAAGCAGGACGATAGCATTGAAAAAGTGGAGAAGAAAGAGGGTGAAGAATGTGCTAAGATAGGAAATATGACTAGGTCGGAACAATGCTCTCAAGAAGCCAGAGTAGAATGTGGCGGAACAACTGAAAAAGATCCCCACGCAGATCTCAATTGTTGATCTATTGATAACCTCGGAACATCACCGAGAGCAAATGATTGAGGTTCTGCAAAAGGCCCATGTAAAAGACAATATCAATCCCGAAAGGCTGGCCGAACAAATCATGGCGTCTAGGGTTATAAACTACTTATCCTATGATTATATCCCTGCCGATAGGACAACCCACACGCACCCGCTTTCTATTTTGGTGTCTTGTCGGGCCCAGATAGTACCTGCAGTCTTGATTGATAATGGGAGTGGTTTGAATGTTTGCACGTTGAGCAGTGTAAAGGCCCTGGGGCGGGGGCATTTGGATATAAAGAGAAAGACGATGACGGTCCGAGCATTCGAAAATTCCGTCCGCCAGACTGTTGGAGTAATTGAACTTGACGTTGTGATCGGGCCGTACCAGTTCAAGATCAATTTGAATGTGGTAGATATCGAGGCATCGTTCACTTTCCTATTGGGAAGACTTTGGCTCCATTCAGCAGGGCCCTTCCCCATAAGGCCCATCTACGCTGCACCAAAGGGTAAAGTTCGTTATCGACGACCAGCTAGTCACTATCTTGGCTGATGACGAAGAAGTGGGCTCAAGAAAGGTAGAAGTTGTGCAGCATGTAGAGTCGGGATTTCAATTCCTATCGTATCAGTTCGAGACAGTCAATTGTATCCCCCTCGACGTGAGGCCATCCAAAAGAATGAAGATGAGCTCACCCGGGTGGAAAATGCTAGCGAAGATGAAATTGAACCCCCTATTTGACTAAGGCTGGGTCTGGGGATTAGCTTACAAGGAAGGCTTGTGCCGGTAACTTTGCCAAGGCACGATCCCACTTTACTTAGTAGGGCTTGAAAGGCTGGACTATAAGCCCACTCCCCAGGATTACGTTAAGATAGCAGAGCGTAGAAGGAAGATTAGAAAAGCAAGAAGAAATGGGGAGCCCGACCCGTGCGATCTTATGCCGCTCCCACCACCTCTCTACACCAGCTCCGGACGTGCACCCTTCATCAAACCCCTCATCACCAGAAATCATTAAATACAGACGTGCGTAGTGGCCCGATTCTAGAGAAGCATAACTCCTTCCTTCGAATCCAGCCTGCCATCAATCCTAATCTAATAGTCGGAACTCCCCCTCATCTATAAAGGTTTTGATTCCTTGATCTTTTAAATAAAGCCTTCTTATGCTCCATATGCCTATTATTCTTGGGTCACTTCTGGCTCCTCCGTTTTTATAATCTAATAGAAAGTAAAGAGGTTGCCTACCTCTCATTCGCCATCCATCCCTGACTTATATTCCTCTATGTCTTGAAGGGACTAGTGTCCCTCCTCGGGGTCATCCCTCTACTAAAATAAAAAGCCGTAGGAAGGGTAATAGAATCTCTTTCGCGGGGGTCAAGCCACTCTCCTTAAAGCATTAAACCCCTTCCTTGTTTGTGGTGCCCCCTCTATCCGAGTGGGAATGACTAGTGGATTAAAGCATTGAAAGAGGTGGAGCAGGGGATTGAAAGTCACTACCAGGTTCATAAGACGCAGTCAAATCTGGTGCTGATGCTGATCCGGCATATTCATTCTTATCTGGAAGAATTTTTTTGGCTTGCGTCTGATTAGCTAGTTGGTGAGGATGGCTCGTTTTCTTCTCCACTCGCAGCTCGTAGGGCTCGCATTCGCTGATGGGCGGGGAGCAGCTGATAATCAAACCGATTGACTGCCCAGCTCTATAAGGTATTCCAAGGGGGATTTTCCAGGTCAAGAGTGTCATGAGTGGGATAAGGAGTGGATAGAGCTTTCTCTCTAGTTGACAATACTTCTTATCCACAAACTGTTCCTGGTGTGGCATGCCTTCCTCGAATATGAATAAGTATTCGTGTAACGGCAGATAAAGCCGCGAAGGCGTGCCCTTGTTCTTTGGTTGGATTGTCTTTGTCTTTGGTGTACCCCCTCTTGGGGTTAGTGGGCTGGGACAAAGACTGGATAGAAATCGCGCCGGTATGTATTCTTTCCATCAGCCACTTGCTCGACCATTCATTTACTGAGCTATTTTTAGAAATTGGAGTCGTTTTTCGCTATATGAGCGTGAAAGTTCAACGATCCAAAGATGCCTTCTCGAGCTAAAAGCTCGTTTATTCTATTCATTTTGCCACTATATTCGAATGAAATTCAAAGCCTACTCTTGCATCTTCCATTCGTGCATCTGCTGCTTCCTTATCTTTCTAGTTGCTTCGTTCCAGAGCAGCCCTGACTATGATGTAGTATAGGGAATGATAATAACTGAAAGAAGAGAAAGTGCCATAGTGAGAATGAGAACCGCTATGTAGCCATGGTGACTCAAGTAAAAGTACTAGGAATATCACTATACGGATTGCTGACACTTCTTACTTGACCAAATCACAATAAACAATAAATACTAGGAGTCACATGGGATTTATCTAACTAAAGACAAGCTAACGAGAGGGAAAGGCCCCGAAGCCAGGTCGTAGTGAGCATCTCGGGACGGACCCAACATAATCTCTAGCATATGGGCGACGGCTAAGCTTCGTTCTATGGCGGTTTAAGCTAACACCCGTTTCAGCATATCATCTCGCTCGATTCCAAATCCATAAGATGCGGAGTCCCAAGCATATCGAGAGTAGCTCTATAGCAGATCCATTTAGAGATCGAGCCCCCTACAGAAGTAGGGATAGAGGCAAAGGCAGTTTGTGATTATCCAGTTCTATATCGAAAACGAGCAGTTGATCCCACGAAAGCAACGGGTTCCGGTGCTGGCTTTGTTGCGGATTTAACTGGAATTGGATCCTAAGAAGTGAGGTAAATTTCCTTTCTTCCCACCGCATATGCCTCCTCTGCTTATGCCACTGGTGATGAACTCACTATGGCTATTCAACGTCGAACTCAGAGTTTTCTACTACATAGGCGGCTAAACGAAGCCCCAGTCTTGATCTGTCAAAGCCCAGCCCCCAGCCGAAGTATAGGCCCGCGTGAGATCAAAGTCACTTGCCATCCGTTCGCTCTCTGTTCAACAAAGGCCATCGATATTCACTCACTTCTTTATACAAATCTTCTGCCCAAGCCCAACATCCCTTCCTTTTCAATAGTCAATTCGAGAGCTAAATTCAAAAGCTTAAGAAGCTGTTGATTTTGACCAATTCCCGATGCATGGGACGAAATGCTGATTGAAGCCCCCGAATGGGAACCTATCGAACGGGAATTAGTAGTAGTGCTGCTTGCTATAAATATCTTTTGGAGGAAAGCGGACGTCAGAAATTCTTTTGAATTCTGAAAATTCTTCGATTGATGGATAAGAACAAAAAAGTGGGAAAACGATTTCAAAAGATGCTTTCGAAGTGAAAGTGAATTATATCAGATGAACGTTACCCTTCAAAAGAAATGGCGTAATTTGCCTACCTATATTCATAGCATGACGAACATGGGGATTAAAGATTCACGAAGGATGATATTGAAATCTTACTAGAAAAAGAAAGACGAAAAAATCAGTGCAATTTTGCAGTGAAAGTTCAAGTCGAAGATCAAAGTGAAAGTTGCGGATCTCTTCGCCCCCCTCTCCCCACTCAGTCACATGCAACCAGGCTTTCAACTCGGCCAACTCTCCCTTCTGTGCTACCTGACCAAAAAAGAGTATGTGGTATTTCTGAGAAGAAGAGCATATCTACCTTGAAGACCTTCTGGAAAGTCGCCTATGAAAGTAGCATACCCAACCAATATGAGCCTGCCCGAGACTTGCCATTCCCATGGAAGAAACTTTCCCTGCGTATTGATTCATTACCGACTGAACGGAAAATGCTTGCTTCTATTCCCTCCCTCCGAGCGATGAACCTTGATTGTCTAGCTGTACGGAATCCCTGGGGAGTGAAGGGATAGGTGGAACAGGAGGGGGTGGAAGAACTACTGAAAGTAATCCATAACATAATATTTTATACCTTTCCGGCTATAGGGAAGGGCGGAATGGATCATTAGAGGGTGGAAATTTCCTCCAATCGGAATACTTGCTTTTCCATAGGGATTGCATGCCAATTTTAGGGATTAATCACTTCACGGGAGAGAAGACGAGGGATGAGCGACGATCGACCTACCTAAGTTTGTACTAGTCATCATCGGTTTACCCGCTTGCTAAAACCCCCCCATAGCCGATTGAATGGTTGGATAGCCACTCAACTGTTCACTATACTTCCTGTATCCCACTCCCCTCCCTATCTCTCTCGACCCATTCACCGGAGTATGTTGGGCTGGAATGCCTCCATTCCCATCCCCTCCTTTATGATCTCTGGGCCTTCCCGCTATGAGATATTCCCAGTGCAGAAGCATATTCATGCAGAATACTCTTCCACTTTTTTTCCCTCTCTTATCTTATAGGGGTAGGAATTCCTAGAAGAGGATAGAAGGTCATTTTGTCATAAGTGGAGGAGCATGCGTGATACAGATACTCCTCT